ACTCCATATTATTCAATAGATGAATAGAAAGTTACTCAAATTCCTTATAAGATTTCCATTATTGGATTCATAATAGAAAATAAACAAACATCTTGAAAAAGTGTGAATCAATGGTTTCTTGTTTCTAATAATTCACGAAAGATATTATTAAATTATATTTACTCTTTACACTTTACACAATTAAATTAATTTATACGTATAATATAATGGATCTTAAATCCATTAACAATTCTTTTTGTTGATTATAAAATTTTTTGTTTAAATCTTTTCATTTCAAGTAATTGGTTGGTCGTAGTCGTATAGTCGTATATAGTCGTAATAATAATATACATATATAATGTAATTGTATGTAATAATATATATATAATGTAATAATTCTATGTAATATAGAATATATTATGTAATGTAATATAAAATAGTATATAATACTTAATGAAAGAAAGAAATGAAAGAAAGAAAACCCGGCGATAACAATCTATATTCATAATGCAACTGTTAGATTCAAAATAAAGGTCTTTCTTGACCGAATTAGAAGTATAGAACTCCCCGATATGGAAAGACGGAATATAGAATCTAAAAGGATAATGAAAGTTGTTCGTCTTTGAATCGGGTTGGACCTGAAGAAAAAAGAATTAAAATAGAAAAAGAAAGTAAAAATTATATTTTTCGATAGATTGTGGGGCACCTTTTTCTTCTTTTCCTTCGAAATATTATGTTATGGGCAATTAAGCAACCTATTACTGGACTGAGTCCAATGAAAAAAATAAAAAGGTAATTAGTATCAGGCATTCGTTCCAAAACGGATTATATCCTCTTGAAAAAGAAGGGAAATGATCAAAATTTAATTTTCAATTGGAACTAAACTAATTCTGTCAATTGATTTTTTATTACCGTCATATTTTCTAAAAATTTTAATTTAGGTAAGTGCTTTATCAGCATATGTAGCAAAGGAACATATCTAATTTAGCTCTTTCATGCTTACTATAACTAGTTATTTCGGTTTTCTACTGGCTGCTTTAACTATAACCCCAGCTCTATTCATTGGTTTAAACAAGATACGACTTATTTGAAATAAATTGAATGAAAAAATTGATAAAAACGAATATTTCTCTGAGATTCTTGGTATTCTATGGTTCTTTTACACATCAATTGTCAATTCTTGGTCATTGAGATTCATGGATAATTCAGATTAATATTTTTAAATGTATCTTACCTATTTTTTTATCCCCTTAAACAAACCGAAATGATTGAAGTTTTTCTATTTGGAATCGTCTTAGGTCTAATTCCTATTACTTTAGCAGGATTATTCGTAACCGCATATTTACAATACAGACGCGGTGATCAGTTAGATCTTTGATTGAGTAATATTTATTTCTTTTTTATTGACCTCCTTCCCGCAGGAGGTCCAATGCAAGTTGCAATTAAACTTTTTTGTTTTTTTTTTTGTTCAAATATTTTATTGTGATTCGACATCAAATAAACTGACTCACGCTCTGTAGGATTTGAACCCACGACATCGGGTTTTGGAGACCCGCGTTCTACCGAACTGAACTAAGAGCGCTTTCTTATGCTTATGGCAGGGGATACAACTGTACTGTAAAGAAATCTACCCCAATGCATCTTGCATACATATAGTATAAAAAACGGAAAATTATGTACAATTTGAATCGTTCTCAATTAATCCTCGTTACTGTCCATAGAAGAAGTAATAGGTAGGGATGACAGGATTTGAACCCGTGACATTTTGTACCCAAAACAAACGCGCTACCAAGCTGCGCTACATCCCTTTTTTTTCAAATTGTTGGGCAGTCTCATTCTACAAAATACCTGTCTTGTTTTCCATATCTTCATTTTTTCCTCCATCTATATACAATTTTCTTATCATTTCTTCTCTTCCTTTTGGTTTCATATAAGAAAATCTTATACATATCATAAATATAAGAATTATATACATCTGAAACCTAACGTATAAAAAAGTTTTATCAGTAATGTTCAGGAACAGGGGATTAGATGAAAATCTCATTTATTGATTAATTGTACATATCTATTTTAGCATTTAATTCGGAATTCTGTGTAAAATAAATACAAATGATCTTGAACTACAACATCTGACCATATACACATATGTATTACAATCCATAGGAAAGGAGGATTTTCAATGCGAGATATAAAAACATATCTCTCCGTAGCACCTGTGCTAAGTACTCTATGGTTTGGGTCTTTAGCAGGCCTATTGATAGAGATTAATCGTTTATTCCCGGATGCCTTGTCATTCCCATTTTTTTGATTCTAGTTATTGATTATGTGAAGAAATGAATAAAATTAGAGATACAATTCTACATGACTCAAATTTCGAATTTCCTCCCTCCTTTTTCAGTTCTTTCATTTCAGTTCCTTAGCTTTAGGATAGGGAGAAAAGAAAAAAAGTGTATGGAACCTCAACAAAAATGTGATAGATCGAAGATCGAATTTGGGAGACCTAAAATTTAAATGTGGATCCAGTCTAGGGAGGGTTCCGCGAAATCATAGCATAGAAAGAAGATACTTAAATTAAATAAGAATAATAATTTAGTGGATTTAGGATAGGAACAATTGATAGTTAGAAAGAAATTGTATTACTTAATTATTACTTCATAAAATTATTATTTTATTACTCTATAAAATATAAAATGAAAATTTTTACTTAATTACATTAATATTAATTTTTAAATTTGAATAAATAAGAATTTAATGATAATTGCAACGAAATTTTTAGAAAATTCCATTTCTAGTTAGTAACTTCTATTTAATTTACTTTTGTTTTCTTCTTCTTCAGCTCGGATCGAAAATGTAAGAGTTAAGCCGATACAAAATTCAAAGGGGGTTTATGGCTAAGGGTAAGGATGTAAGAGTTATAGTTATTTTAGAATGTACCAGTTGTGCCCGAAATGATGTCAATAAGGAATCGCCGGGTATTTCTAGATATATTACTCAAAAGAATCGACACAATACGCCTGGTCGATTAGAATTGAGAAAATTTTGTCGCTATTGTCACAAGCATACGATTCATGGGGAAATCAAGAAATAGATTGAACGGAACACATATGTGTTCTTTTCAAGTCAAAGAAGAAAAAGAGCTTAACATATATTTAATTTTAATTTTTAATATAGAATATGAATAATGTGTATACATTATGCATACAAATCAAAGCCTATTTTGGTAGGATCTGAAGTAAATAAAATAAAGAAATAGAATTTTAGAGATAAGGAATAAACCATGGATAAATCCAAACAATCTTTTCGTAAATCCAAGCAATCTTTTCGCAAATCCAAACGATCTTTTCGTAGGCGTTTGCCCCCAATTAGATCGGGGGATCGAATCGATTATAGAAACATGAGTTTAATTAGTCGATTTATTAGTGAACAAGGGAAAATATTATCTAGACGGGTGAATAGATTGACTTTGAAACAACAACGATTAATTACTATTGCTATAAAGCAAGCCCGTATTTTATCTTTGTTACCCTTTCTTAATAATGAGAGACTATTTAAGAATAAAAAATCGGAGTCGATCCCCCGAACTCGAATTACTCGTCCTAGAAAAAAAAAATAGACATACTCCTCGATTGACTCCAAACTCCAATTGTAACTCAAGCTCAGATGTGTTTTTTGTTCGAAAAGGCCTAGAATCTAGAAGAGTGGGTTCCAGTGTTAAAAGAAAAAAGAATTCCCATTTTTTTTTATTAAGTGATTTTTATTCTATCTTCCCGGAGAAGTCACTCCGGGGAATTCTGTTTCGTTTCAATCATTCCTTTACTGTACATGACTTTATAATCTACTTTATTTGAATTTGATTTGATGATCTTGTTGGAAATCATGTAAAGACAATTCTTATTTGATATAGCTATTTGTGCAGGTATTTTACGATTAAGAAGCAATTGCTTCTTGTACAGATTATGTATTAATCTACTATAACTATACAATACCAACTTTTCGCGAGTTATTGCATTTATCCGAGTGATCCACAAACGACGAAAATCCCTCTTTTGCCTGCCTCTATCTCGATGAGAGGAAGCCAAAGCTCTAATTTTTTGTTGAGTAATCGTTCGAATAAGTCTCGAATGAGCCCCTCTAAAGGTTGACGCAAAAAAACGAATTTTTGTTCGACGTCTACGAGCTATATATCTCCGTCTAACTCTTGTCATTGAATCAAATTAAACCTTAATGAATAACTAATTGATTTCTATTCTTTCAGCCATCCTTTTATCCCCCTTGGTCGATGAATAACAAAACGGATTATTCCGATATATAAAATATGAATTCGAATGGCTTTTGCTACTATAACCTTCCTTACCACCATTTTTTATTCCTTTCAGGCATTTCACCTGAAAATAATAAATTCTAATGATACTAAAAAAAAGTGGGTTCCTTCGTTTCTATGGTTATTTCTTAAACGGCGAGGTCCTCTCTATACACCGGAGCTTCTTCTTTCATTTAATCAAATGGTATTGTGAACTTGTATAGTTCACACTCTTTGGCTCTACCCATCAATTATCAATTATAGAGTAATAGCTCTTTTCACAATAAGAGTTATCTATACAGTAACGGCATTTAATTAGGAAAGTTGGCTAGGTAGCTGACCCTCTTAGTCCGTTCTTTTAACAATGGGAGCATAATCTTTTTGCTTCTTATGATACCATTTCCTCCGCTTAATGGATAACTATTTACTACCTATGGGGAATTGCTTTTCATCTCAAATTTAGGTGATTGGATTTACACCAATGGAAACCATAAATTCCATACACAATACACAATATAGATATATGAAAAATCTTTTCCATTTACTTTATTCATTGGTGCCGTTCAGTAATACTGGAAAAATTTTCTCATTTGTATTTGTTCGAACTCATGATCTGAACGAGTCGCACATACACCCTAGTACATGTTCCTCGACGCTGAGGACATTCTCTAAGAGCGGGAGATTTCGTAACATTTCTTATTGGCTGTCTTGCATTTCTAATAAGTTGTTTAATAGTTGGCATGTCGTATATATATATATATACGTTGTATATATAATTAGAAATTAGAATGGAATGGGTTGGTTTAGATCGATCTTAACCTGAGAATTAATCTGATAATTAATGATTATCAATTTTTTATATTCAATATAAAATCACAAAAAATTCAATTACGGTTTGAAATAGATTTACAATAAAAAATCCTCGAAATCCTCAGGATCCGCCCCTACAAGATCAACAATGCCGTGAGCTTGGGCTTCTGTTGCTGACATAAAAATATCTCTTTCCATGTCTTGGGCTACAACCCAAAGAGGCATACCTGTTCTTTGTACATAAACCTTTGTGAGGGTTTCGCGAAGTTTCACTATCTGTCTCGTTTCCCTGAAAAAGTCCCCTGATCTTCCGTCATAAAAAGAACTAGCAGGTTGATGAATCATAATCCTAACCTAATGTTATTGATATAACAGGTTCTTCTATCTCGCATGATCGGGCTAAATTAAAGGATAAAAAAAAAATAAAAAGAAGAAAATGGAATTGAACAACCGTACGGGCATTTCTATGTTGCATACGGCTCCGCAATGGAATTTACTTTATTCTTCTCTTCTATTCTATCGAAGAAATATAATTTATCTGATTCAGATCGTTGAATTATCCATTTACCACCCTTCCTTTCGTAGGAGTAAAAAATACTATGATGGTTCTGTTGCTTTATATAGATATCTTATCTATGATTTAGCAATCCCAAAGTTCCCTTCTGATACGATCAAATAAGGAAAATTTATCTTTTTTTTTCGTACTCTTTCATTTTCATAAGATGAATATCAAAAAGAGACTTCTGGTGTGGAAGAAAAAAAGTTTGTGACGCTGAAATGTACTCCCGACACATAAAATCAACAAATCGGAAATACCCTTTGTTTCATACTACTATCTCGATACAAAATCTCTTGTTATGAAAAAACAATAAAATAAAATAATGGTTTGTTTAGATCGAACTCGAAGTGCCATGCTATTATTACTTATTATTCATATTCAATATGGCGAAGGCATAGTGTTTCTTTTTTTTTTTCAAATCAAAACTCATTGGCGCCAAGCGTGAGGGAATGCTAGACGTTTGGTAATTTCTCCTCCGACCAGGATGAAAGATGCCATTGAAGCGGCTATTCCCATGCATATTGTATGCACGTCGGGCGTCACAAATTGCATAGTATCAAAAATAGCTATTCCTGATATTACCCATCCGCCGGGAGAGTTTATAAATAAATAAAGATCCCTAGTCTGATCTTCTATACTGAGATATACCATGAGACCAACAATAGTATTCGAGATCTCCTCCTTGACCTCTTGTCCTAAAAAAAGTAATCTTTCTCGATAAAGTCGGTTGATTAGGACAAAATCCTATCCTTTAGTCCTTTAGGAGCCGTACACGCACCTTTGGATGCATACGGTTCAAAATCAAAATGAAATGGAGAAAAAAGAATCAATGTGTCGATTCTTGTTCTATTTCTTTTTTCTTTAACTTAATAGGTTTTTCTAAAAAAAAACGTTTTTCTTCCATTTTTCAAAAAACATGAGATGTGTTCTCGCTTCCTTACCTATAAAAAAAAAGAATTTATTGAACTTATTGAAATTGAACTAATCTCTTTCATTGATGTATTATTTCATCGATATTCAAATCACGATGCAATTTTCTTGTTCCTGAATGGGCCCTTGCATTTCTTTTAGGTTCATGTTCTACTCCGGGAAAAGATCTGTCCGAATTTTATTTGCACATATAGGGCAAATAATCTCAGTACCACTTCTTTTTTTTTCAATTCGTTTCATGTCTTTTCCCAACTCAACTATTTGATGTATTCATCATGCTATTCTGTTGGTTATTGGTTGGACGTTTGAAATCACTCTTATAGTAACTCATCTTACTTATAGTAACTCATCTTACTTATAGTAATATAGTAAGGATAAGAATCCTTTATAATACAAGTAATAATCATACATATATTACCAATTTGGTATTTTCTGAACGGAGCCTGAATACTTTATTTTTATTTTTCCAAGTGAACCATAAATCCTCCTAATTGATAATATGGATCCCAAAATGCAAATATAAATAAATTGATCTAATTACACTTCACGCTCCGAATGATTGATGCTTCCCTCAATACAATATTTCTTGGGCGAAACAGAGGATATCTCGATCGGGGGAGAAAACGGGTAAATTCCATATGACTCAATATGTCTGACAAGTCGCACTATAACTCAACCCAAGTTGCATCTTCCTCTCCGGGATTCCGAAAAGGTACTTTTGGAACACCAACGGGCATTAATTTAAAGACAAAATTGAGTACTATACTTCGCGTTAATATGGAAACGTAACAATGGCTTTATCATCTTTATCTCTTTTTCTCTTTATTGTATTTTATACATAGATTTTTATACATAGATTGAAAGGTTTATAGAGTAAGACAGAATGAATAAAGAGAAAATTTAATTAACGTATCAATCGTTGGAATGATAAACAAGTATCTATGTATTTGTTTCCCGAAAGTAGGAGTAATCCTCCCATTGCGTATTGGTACTTATCGGGTATAGAATAGATCCGCTTCTCTTTGTTCTTACGAACAGAATTTTTCCCTTATTTTCAATGGAACGGAATAAATATTAACCTTTTCTCATACAGAATCTACTGAAAAGTTAGGTACATAGTATAGTCTTTTCCAATTCCAATGCGATAAAATAAAGTGACATAGTGTCTAGTTTTTTTTTGATAAAGGGGTATTTCCATGGGTTTGCCTTGGTATCGTGTTCATACTGTCGTATTGAATGATCCTGGTCGATTACTTTCGGTCCATATAATGCATACAGCCCTAGTTGCTGGTTGGGCCGGTTCGATGGCTTTATACGAATTAGCGGTTTTTGATCCCTCTGACCCCGCTCTCGATCCAATGTGGAGACAAGGTATGTTCGTTATACCCTTCATGACTCGTTTAGGAATAACCAATTCGTGGGGTGGTTGGAGTATTTCAGGGGGAACTATAACGAATCCTGGTATTTGGAGTTATGAAGGTGTGGCAGGGGCACATATTGTGTTTTCTGGTTTGTGCTTCTTGGCAGCTATCTGGCATTGGGTGTATTGGGACCTAGAAATATTCTGCGATGAACGTACGGGCAAACCTTCTTTGGATTTGCCTAAGATCTTTGGAATTCATTTATTTCTCTCAGGGTTGGCTTGCTTTGGTTTTGGCGCATTTCATGTAACAGGTTTGTATGGTCCTGGAATATGGGTGTCCGATCCTTATGGACTAACCGGAAAAGTACAACCTGTAAGTCCTGCATGGGGCGCGGAAGGCTTTGATCCTTTTGTTCCCGGAGGAATTGCCTCTCATCATATTGCAGCGGGTACATTGGGCATATTAGCGGGCTTATTCCATCTTAGTGTCCGTCCGCCTCAACGTCTATACAAAGGATTGCGTATGGGCAATATTGAAACTGTACTTTCCAGTAGTATCGCCGCTGTTTTTTTTGCAGCTTTCGTTGTTGCTGGAACTATGTGGTATGGTTCAGCAACAACTCCAATCGAATTATTTGGTCCCACTCGTTATCAGTGGGATCAAGGATACTTTCAGCAAGAAATATACCGAAGAGTTAGTGCCGGACTAGACGAAAATCTAAGTTTATCGGAAGCTTGGTCTAAAATTCCCGAAAAATTAGCTTTTTATGATTACATTGGTAATAATCCGGCAAAAGGGGGATTATTCAGAGCAGGGTCAATGGATAACGGGGATGGAATAGCTGTTGGATGGTTAGGGCACCCTGTCTTTAGAGATAAAGAAGGGCGCGAGCTTTTTGTACGTCGTATGCCTACTTTTTTTGAAACATTTCCGGTGGTTTTGGTGGATGGAGACGGAATTGTGAGAGCCGATGTTCCTTTTAGGAGAGCAGAATCAAAGTATAGTGTTGAACAAGTAGGTGTAACTGTTGAGTTCTATGGTGGCGAACTCAATGGAGTCAGTTATAGTGATCCTGTGACTGTTAAAAAATATGCTAGACGTGCCCAATTAGGTGAAATTTTTGAATTAGATCGGGCTACTTTGAAATCTGATGGCGTTTTTCGTAGCAGTCCAAGGGGTTGGTTCACTTTTGGTCATGCTACGTTTGCTTTGCTCTTCTTTTTCGGACACATTTGGCATGGCGCTAGAACCTTGTTCAGAGATGTTTTTGCTGGTATTGATCCAGATTTGGATGCTCAAGTGGAATTTGGAACATTCCAAAAAATAGGAGATCCAACTACAAGGAGACAAGTAGTCTGATATAAGATTGCTCTGGTATCTTTCGCCTCTTTTTTTTATTTGACATAGGGTTAGAGTACTTAAGAAATCTTGACTTGAATCACTATCTTTTCTTTTCCTTTTCTTTATCTTTATATTTTATACTATATGGTAAATGATGCCAAATGAATAGGTGTGGAAGCTATAATTGTAAACCACGATCGAATCTATGGAAGCATTGGTTTATACATTCCTTTTAGTCTCTACTTTAGGGATAATTTTTTTCGCTATCTTTTTTCGAGAACCACCTAAGGTTCCAACTAAAAAAGTAAAATAATTTTTCATTATTTCAATTGAAGTAATGAGTCTCCCATATAGGGAGACTCATTACTTCAATTAGTCCCCGTGTTCTTCGAATGGATCTCTTAGTTGTTGAGAGGGTTGCCCAAAAGCGGTATATAAGGCGTACCCAGTAAAGCTTACAAGTAAACCAGATATAAAGATGGCGATTAGGGTTGCTATTTCCATTTTTAGACAATTTCAAGATCACAATACAATGGATCTATAATAAGATCGTTTATTTACAACTACAACGAAATGGTATACAAAGTCAACAGATCTCAACCAATGATTAAATAAATAGGATTTATGGCTACACAAACCGTTGAGGATAGTTCTAGATCTGGGCCAAGACGAACTACCGTAGGGAATTTATTGAAACCACTGAATTCGGAATATGGT